TTGTTATGGATTAAATTATAAGAAAGTTTTTAGGTCAAAAATGAATATTTGTGAACAATGTGGATATCATTTGAAAATGAGTAGTTCAGATAGAATCGAACTTTCGGTTGATTCGGGCACTTGGGATCCTATGGACGAAGACATGGTCTCTATTGACCCCATTGAATTTCACTCGGAAGAGGAACCTTATAGAGATCGTCTCGATTCATATCAAAGAAAGACAGGTTTAACTGAGGCTGTTCAAACAGGCATAGGTCAACTAAATGGGATTTCCATAGCAATTGGGGTTATGGATTTCCAGTTCATGGGAGGTAGTATGGGATCCGTAGTAGGCGAGAAAATCACCCGGTTGATCGAATATGCTACTAATAGATCTCTACCTGTTATTATAGTGTGTGCTTCTGGAGGAGCACGCATGCAAGAAGGAAGTTTGAGCTTGATGCAAATGGCTAAAATATCTTCCGCTTTATATGATTATCAATTCAATAAAAAGTTATTCTATGTATCAATCCTTACATCTCCTACAACCGGTGGAGTAACGGCCAGTTTTGGTATGTTGGGAGATATCATTATTGCTGAACCCAATGCTTACATTGCATTTGCGGGTAAAAGAGTAATTGAACAAACATTGAATAAGACAGTACCCGACGGTTCACAAGCGGCTGAGTATTCATTCCATAAGGGCTTATTTGATCCAATCGTACCACGTAATCCTTTAAAAGGTGTTCTGAGTGAATTATTTCAGCTACACGGTTTCTTTCCCTTGAATCAAAATTCAAGTAGAGCGCTAGGCTCAGGTATTTGTAGCGAACTTTAGTTCATCGGAATCAAAGTCAAAATAAGAAGAGTGGGGTTTTCTTTAGTAACATAAGTTCTATAGGAAGTTTCGGATAATTACTTTTTTTTTATCCATATTTTTTATCCTACCCCTATTCAGGATTAGTAATCAGCAACTCTCTATCAAGAGGAAAAGAGTGAATTCTTCCTTCCGCGGAAAGGAATTGGGAAAAAATTCAAAAGAATTTCATGTTCCCTTCTTTCATATTAATATATATCGTATTAATAATATATAAATAGACCGTATTAATCTATATATATTAATCTATATATATAGATTAATTCAAATCTATTAAGGGAAGTGTTGTATATTTTTTTTATCTCCCGAGAACTTACATTTTGACTATGAATTCCTGTTGGATCGGATTCTAACGAATCCTTAGGAAACTCGTAAGAAACTCTTTATTAGAAGATAAGGGCGGTAGGACAAGAATAATAAAGCAGATTATCAGCCATATATTTCTTGTAGAAAGATAATATAGGGACACTTATTTAGCTCTACATTCCTTGCACTTATTATATATATATATACTTAATAATACTTATAATAGATATACTTATCATAACATAAGATATCTTTATAACAGGTACAAATATTAAATCGAGGTACCCATTCTATGACAGATCTCAATTTACCCTCTATTTTTGTGCCTTTAGTGGGCTTAGTGTTTCCTGCAATTGCAATGGCTTCTTTATCTCTTCATGTTCAAAAAAACAAGATTGTTTAGATCCGATAGGGAAAAATTTCATCAATTTATTTCAACACTTGGACTTGCATCATAGATATCTATTTAGTGGAATATGGTACGACATGTGGCTCCTTCCGAGCACAAATAAAAAAGTGGTTATGCATGCGGATACATGATATATGGATAAATCCATATGCATGTATATGTGGGGATAGCGGTTTTAAAATGGATCAGCAGATATCTGAAATAGAAAGTCAACGTATCTATATTATGTAGATATACATAGTGGTATCATATGAAGGGGATGTTATTATTTTATATCTAACCAATTCGATGAATTACTCCTAATAGTTCACATCATAATAGTGCTAGTTGATGAGAGTGACTTCGGGAGCAAAACAAAAAAAAAAGTAAAATCAAATTCATTTGGCTTATTCCCTTCTCTCAATTCCAATAGGGTGCAACTGGATCTAGTATGAACTATCGATCAGAACGTATATGGGTAGAACTTATAACGGGGTCTCGAAAAACAAGTAATTTCTGCTGGGCCTGTATCCTTTTTTTAGGTTCACTAGGGTTCTTATTGGTTGGAACTTCCAGTTATCTTGGTAGGAATCTGATATCCTTATTCCCGTCTCAGCAAATAATTTTTTTTCCACAAGGAATCGTGATGTCTTTCTATGGGATCGGGGGTCTGTTCATTAGTTCCTATTTGTGGTGCACAATTTCGTGGAATGTAGGTAGTGGTTATGATAGATTCGATAGAAAAGAAGGAATAGTGTGTATTTTTCGTTGGGGATTTCCTGGAATAAATCGTCGCATCTTCCTTCGATTACTTATGAGAGATATCCAATCGATCAGAATAGAAGTTAAAGAGGGTCTTTATCCTCGACGTGTCCTTTATATGGAAATCAGAGGCCAGGGCGCCATTCCCTTGACTCGTACTGATGAGAATTTGACTCCACGAGAAATTGAACAAAAAGCTGCGGAATTGGCCTATTTCTTGCGCGTTCCAATTGAAGTATTTTGAAATGAACTGAAAGAATGAATGCTTTCTCAGTATGAGAGAAGGAACCCCCTTATTTAATATAACTGAAGTTTCTTCGGAACGTTCATTCGAGCAAAACATGTTAAATTCTATTTACCCCGTTCCGTTGGTAATCCTTCCGTGGCCATAGACCATAGAATAAAGCAGGCGGACGTATACGGAACAACCATAATAAGAAGCAATTTTGGTCGACCAAAACTATTTTTGATGCATATAGAACTCAATTCTACTAGTAACAAGTCTAATAAGTATGTATTCATCACACATATCAGAGCACTTCGGAATACAGTACATAATTTCTTCCCTTTTTAGGGCCAATACTTTGAATTGATACATTCGATACAGATGTATCATATCTCGTTAATTATCTTTCTTTTGTCAATCGATGTTTCTTTTTTGATCTTAGCTCTTTGATGACCAAACGCTTAGATTTTTCATAACTATCTCTCTCGTTTTGCCACCCATTTCGGATTTCATTATTAATATTCTTCAGAAATATCCCTTCAATTATTCCTGGGTTGAGGGTAGCCAGTGAGAAATATTTCGAAAAAAAAAAATAATTGAGGGGAGTTCTTTCGTCTAGAAATCCAAATAATATTCATTATGTCAAGTGGTTCTTTTGGGCATTCATCGAAAGAACAAATGAGGATATAATTGGTGCGAATTTGACCAACTGAGATATCTGGGAAAAATATTTGATTATTTCTTCATTCGAAACGGACCCTTATTCTATTTCTATATTCTTTTTAGATCCAAGGACTAAACAATTCAAAAAAAAAAAAAGGAATAGATCCATAGGTTCCATACCTTGTTATAGAACTCATGCTTCATAGAAATATCGGATCAGATAGAGTCGGCGAATGAAGCGGGTTCATTAACAATTCACAGATTCAAAGTGTCAAAAAAGAAAGCATTGACTCCCCTCCCATATCTTGCATCTATAGTCTTTTTGCCCTGGTGGATCTCTCTCTCATTTAATAAAAGCCTGGAACCTTGGGTTACTAATTGGTGGAATACCGGACAATCCGAAACTTTTTTGAATGATATTCAAGAAAAGAACGTTCTAGAAAGATTTATAGAATTAGAACAACTATTCTTGTTGGATGAAATGATAAAAGAGTACCCGGAGACACAGATACAAAAGCTTCGTATAGGAATCCACAAAGAGACGATACAATTGGTCAAAATGCACAATGAAGATCATATCCACATCATTTTGCATTTCTCGACAAATATAATCTGTTTTGCTATTCTAAGTGGTTATTCTATTCTGGGTAATGAAGAACTTGTCATTCTGAATTCGTGGGTTCAGGAATTCCTCTATAGCTTAAGCGACACAATAAAGGCTTTTTCTATTCTTTTATTAACTGATTTATGTATCGGATTCCACTCACCCCGTGGTTGGGAAATAATGATTGGTTCGGTCTACAAAGATTTTGGATTTGCTCATAACGATCAAATTATATCTGGTCTTGTTTCCACTTTTCCAGTCATTCTAGATACAATTTTGAAATATTGGATCTTCCATTATTTAAATCGTGTATCTCCTTCACTTGTAGTGATTTATCATTCAATGAATGAATGAATGAAGAACTCATTTGATCTGCTGATATCAATCAAATCATGATGCTACTTCGTACATAAACAAACCATTTTGAAGCTTACTCACTCTTTATACTTCTACCCACCCAGGGATTCCTCCTATATTTCAGTACAATTATTCCAGTACAATGGCAGAATCGTGGATAGGGAACTATACTAGCTACCTACCTAATTTATTGTAGAAATTTCCGGGATCAATGATTGGACCATGCAAAATAGAAATACCTTTTCTTGGGTAAAGGAAGAGATGACTCGATTCATTTCCGTATTGATCATGATATATGTAATAACGCGGACATCTATTTCAAACGCATATCCCATTTTTGCGCAGCAGGGTTATGAAAATCCACGAGAAGCAACTGGGCGTATTGTATGTGCCAATTGCCATTTAGCTAATAAGCCCGTGGATATTGAGGTTCCACAAGCTGTGCTGCCTGATACTGTATTTGAAGCAGTTGTTCGAATCCCTTATGATATGCAACTGAAACAAGTTCTTGCTAATGGTAAAAAGGGGGCTTTGAATGTGGGGGCTGTCCTTATTTTACCCGAGGGATTCGAATTAGCTCCCCCCGATCGTATTTCTCCCGAGCTGAAAGAAAAGGTGGGCAATCTGTCTTTTCAGAGTTATCGCCCCACTAAAAGAAATATTCTTGTGGTGGGTCCTGTTCCTGGTCAGAAATATAGTGAAATCGTCTTTCCCATTCTTTCTCCGGACCCTTCTACTAAGAAAGACGTTCACTTCTTAAAATATCCCATATACGTAGGCGGGAACAGGGGAAGGGGTCAGATTTATCCCGATGGGAGCAAGAGTAACAATACAGTCT